TCGCGTAGCTTCATAATAATTCTGTAAAGCTTCTGCATAATTTCCTTCGGATTGAGCCGACATCCGTTACGGTCGTTCATTCTAGTAAAAGAATCTCCGTTCCAGAACCGTACGTGAGATTTTCATCTCATACGGCTCCTCCCTTCTGTGCATAGTACTAATAGGAATAATTCATGTAATCAAAATTTCACTATTCTCTTTATGAACTGACACTTTATGAACTGACAGGAGCTGGTATTTTTACAAGAAATTTCTAGCCAGCCTTCCCACAAGAGGTTTTTTCTTAATACCAATTATATTAGTGCTATATAGAAATGGTAACTCCAAAGATTTCTTTGTACTCAACGCTTACGATTTCCGGGAATTAGTCACTTCAACGGTCTTTGATGGTTATACGGGTACCAAAAGTACGAATGAGATGGATCTTTGTTTTCCTAACCATTCTTTTTAGTCCCGATACTTATAAGGAAAAGGGTTCTTTATAACAAAGTTTTTGTGTTGTTGATTCCTAGGTGTAGTGGTTTTTCCCCGATGCCACCTATTGGTACTAAATGAAGTAGTATTGACCTCCAATAAAGAACCTATAGAAAATAACCTTTCGCTCAATACTAAAATCGATAATTGAAGCATCTAAGGCTGCATCAATCGAGGATACACGACAGAAGGAATTGCTCTATCTATAAACTTCACCTTCACCAAGCGTAGGTTTCTTTCACTAATTTGTTTTTTTCTATTCCTAACTACGTTCTTTTTCTCGTAAAAAAGAAAAATGAGGGAAAAAACAAGAAAAAATCAAATCGCACCATCTCTGTAATAGGTAAATGCCTTTTTTTCTCCTGAAGTTGTCGGAATTATTCGTAATAAAATATTGGCTACAATTGAAGAGGTCTTATCAATAAAATTTCCATTTATTCGAGATCTAGGCATAATTAGTAATTCATTCTATAATTATTCTCATTCCCCTTCGGGGAAATGATCCCACAAAAAAGGAATTGTACAGTGCAAAATAACATAAAAACAAACTTATTGGAAAAAATGCGGTGTCTCCTTTTTAGACAAAGATGAAATGAAATAGTTGAATCAGATTAGATTTCATTCCAATTTCATAGTATACCAATGACTATTACTATAGTATATTACTATTTCATCTAAGTTGAAGAACCTAGTTTCCTATGGATTTTGATAACTCGAGAATTTTTGATTTGGTTATGATCCAAAAAAGAAAAGAATGGAATAATCATTCAATCAAATTCAAATAAAGTAACCATCCTTTTTGGTTGCATAACGTGTATGTGCCACACCATACAATTGAAATAGTTGAAATAGAAAGATTCATCGGACGATTCATGAATTCCATGGGTTAGCTGATGAGAGAAGTTGTTGTTGATAAATATGAAATTGGAAAAGAAATTTCTTCTTATGGAACCATCGGACGGTCATACATGTACTATAATTAAGATGAAGGACTCGCTATTCATTCGGGTTTTGGTCAAGAATAACATTCTGTAGGAGAGATGGCCGAGTGGTTCAAGGCGTAGCATTGGAACTGCTATGTAGACTTTTTTTGTTTACCGAGGGTTCGAATCCCTCTCTCTCCGTTTCTTTTCATTCATCAACGTTACCGACTACAATGTATCAAATAAAAAAGAATCATTATTCGAATGGTAAGACTTACTTATTTCATAGACATTATCTATCCCTAATTAATACCTGTGATAGGTAAAATACAAATAGCAATATCATATTGATATTGAAAAGAAGAAAAAAATCAAAAGAATCCTATTGCCGATCCTTTTTGGATATGTGAATGGGACAGGGTACGAGGTATTCTATTTACTTCAGCGAAAGGAGTCAAAATTGGTATGAACCTTGCTTTTTGATTCTCGTTAGAATCAAGTCTGACGGGAATAATATTCTACGACCAACAACTCATTTATTTTCAGACCGATCCATTTACTATCTATTATTTGATTTACAAATCCTTTATATTGTAAAGAGTCAATAGCCAAATGGTTTGGCAATTCCCCGCGGGGGGATGAAACAAGATAATTTTGAATCAGAGCTTTCGATCTTTCTTTATCCTTCGTAGTAATAATATCTCGAGGTTTGCAACGATAACTCGGTATATCCACTATACGACCATTAACTAAAACGTGTCTATGGTTAACTAATTGTCTGGCTCCAGGAATGGTCGAAGCCATACCTAATCGAAAAAGGATGTTATCCAAACGCATCTCAAGTAGTTGTAGTAAAACCTGGCCTGTTGACCCTTTGACTTTTCCAGCAATATGCACATATTTAAGTAATTGCCGCTCTGTCAGACCATAATGGAAACGCAATTTCTGTTTCTCTTCTAAACGAATACGATATTGTGATCTTTTTCCAGAGCGCAATTGGGTTTGAAGATCACTTCTGGATCTGGGTCTTTTACTAGTTAGTCCCGGTAAAGCCCCCAGCCGGCGTATTTTTTTGAAACGAGGTCCTCGGTAACGAGACATAGAAAGGCTCCTTTTTGATTCACTTTCATTTGACAAAAAATATAAATTTAGACTGAACTAATGAACTAAAGGATCAGCAAAGCAAAACTCAATTTACTAAAGTCCTAAGTCCTACAAAACAGAATAAAAGAAATTTTATCAATTCAATTTTATCAATATTTGGATTTTTTGTATATATAAGAAATTCAAGCGAAGGTTACGTTTTCCAATTTTTCTGTATAGATCTAATTGTTCTAGTCAACTTTTTTCTTCATAGCTATAGCTGCAAGTTACCATGACATAATAGATCGGTGACCCAACATTTAGAGAAAGCGAGAGTAGAAATTTTCAATCATGGAAATAAAAAAATTGATAAAAAAAAAAAAAAGAGCCGGCTATCGGAATCGAACCGATGACCATCGCATTACAAATGCGATACTCTAACCTCTGAGCTAAGCGGGCGGATATAAGAGCAATAGTGTATAAGAATACAGGAAAGGATCTTAGCTATTACCTATTGATTCTTCTTCTTTTTTTATTTCATTTCTTTATTATTTCAATTTCTTCTATTTCTTAGTTATTAGTTATATATATTTTCTCTTTTATTTAGAAAATAGAAAAGAAAACTTTTTAGATCTAGATAAATTAGATATCTAAATAGAAATTCAATTCCATACATAATATATATAAATTATAAATAGAAAATATATTTGGACGAAAAGAAAATATCAATGAAATTTGAATTCGAAATGAAAAAAGAAGAATTAATATCGACCGTTACACTATCCAAAACTGCACTGTAAAAATGAATGAGTAGGAAAGGCATATATATATATGTGGGATATATCTATCCATATTGAATTGCGGACAGATCAATGATAGAATCATTTCGTATTGAAACAAATAGGGTTCATCCAATGTAGATGAAATAATAGAATAGAGAATAAAAGGTAGGCAAAAAAATAAAATAGCAGCATACACTTTTTCGATATAGGAATCCATTACCTAATGAATTCAATAATGCCAAGATAAATGAAATAGGTGGATGGAATTACAACTAAATCCTTGTCTCAAAGTAAAGGGGATATGGCGAAATTGGTAGACGCTACGGACTTGATTGGATTGAGCCTTGGTATGGAAACCTGCTAAGTGGTAACTTCCAAATTCAGAGAAACCCTGGAACTAAAAATGGGCAATCCTGAGCCAAATCTTTGTTTTGACAGAAAAACTATGGAAAATGAGAATAAAAAGGGATAGGTGCAGAGACTCAATGGAAGCTGTTCTAACGAATAAAATTGACTACGTTACGTTAATAGCTAAAATCCTTCTATTGATCTATTGAAATGACAGAAAGAATATTTCTAGATTTCTATATTCTTATATTCTTTTCTATATTCTTTATTTCTTTCTTATTTCTATTACTATTAATATTACTATTAATATGAGTAATAGAATATGATATTAGTAATTATGAGTAATAGTATAAGATAATGATCTATATAAACCCTCTATTTCTATTCTCTATTAATCTATTCTCTATTAATTAGAATGATAAAGATCAAAAGATATATGAAAAATTGAAGAGTTATTGTGAATCAATTCCAATTGAAGTTGAAAAAAGAATCGAATTCAAATATTCAGTGATCAAATGATTCATTCCAGAGTTTGATAGATCTTTTGAAGATTAATCGGACGAGAATAAAGAGAGAGTCCCATTTTACATGTCAATACCGACAACAATGAAATTTATAGTAAGAGGAAAATCCGTCGAATTTTTAAATCGTGAGGGTTCAAGTCCCTCTATCCCCAATAAAAAGCCCATTTTACTTTCTCGTTCTTTATTTATCCTCATCCTCTTTCTTTTTTTTTTTTTTTTCATCAGTGGCTCAATTTAAACAAAATGAAATATCTTTCTCATTTCATTCACTCTGTTCTTTCACAAATGGATTCAAATAGAAATCTCCTCGTATCTTATTCCAATTCAATCTCCTTTGTTTGATATGAAGATATGTTCAAGGAATCTCCGTTATTGAATAATTTATAGTCCATATCTTTTTCCTTACATTTACAAAGAGAGTCTTCGTTTTGAAGATCTAAGAAATTCAGGGGCTAGGGCCAATTTGTTAAGATTTTTAGTTCTTTTCATTGACATAGGACATAGATAGAAGTACTTTGCTAGGATGATGCACGGGAAATGGTCGGGATAGCTCAGTTGGTAGAGCAGAGGACTGAAAATCCTCGTGTCACCAGTTCAAATCTGGTTCCTGACATGTGAATAATATATCGGATAGATATTCATACCTCATACAAATGATATTAATTCATTGAGACGGATTGGGATAGATATTCTTTACTTTCTTTTTCATTTTTATTTTTTCCTCTCTGTTCATACTTTTCTTATTCCAAATTCCAAAAGTATGTTAAATTTTCGTCTATATATGAAATCTAATAGCTAAAAAAAAAAAGAAGAAAAATATCATATGTAATTTCTTCATGAAATTGGATGAAGAGAGATGGTATTTGTCAAATCTCGGATCAAATACCAATTGAGTCCGTTGGAATGAATTATTGTGTTTCTTTTATTGTTCCTACTAATACTCAAATTTCTATACAAAACAAAAATGGAATGTATTAGGGCTATACGGACTCGAACCGTAGACCTTCTCGGTAAAACAGAGAAAACTTATTATTATCAAAATGATTCGAACTGTTTCAAAGACCCAACATGCATTTTGTTGCATTGGGCTCTTTCATCAACTGATGTAAAGATCAGTTAGTCCGCCATATTTTTTCTTTAGAGAAAGATAAGAAGATAATGAGATGGCTCCATGTGCTCTGATTCATTATTTGTATCCTGACCTAGGAGCAATACCAAAGTGTTTCAAAGAAGTGTGACCTTTATTTAGGTCTGCCTTCGGCCTAGATCAACCTAAGTGAAATGCAGTCTCTATCGCTCCGCTGCAAGAGTAAAATAGAAAATATGAGACTTCATACACCTCAAAGCTCATAGGACGAAAAGAGGTTATTTTGAGATCCCTATACTCATTATGCCTGGCATTGAATAGAATGAGCATTTACCTTATAATGGCAGGTTCTATTTTCTTTGGCACCGGAATTTGCACCTGAACCGGATCAAACCAAAATTGTCAGGCTATTTTTCTCTTGTTCTCTCGAATATACGGAGTAAGACATCGACTTCTCAAAAAGATCAATTATGGTCATTGTATAATGGGCTCCCTTGAAAAACATTGGCGCACGTGTAAACGAGGTGCTCTACCTAACTGAGCTATAGCCCTTGTCATAACCATTTTAACATAGAGACAATTTCTTGTCAAGAAGGGGGGTATCCCATAGTCCCACATGATAACTTTATGATCCGTTTGTTTTTACTGGTAAAAGATTGATATTGCTTAGAAAACATATTTGACCTATAATCCATCGAAGTGATGGAGACCCTTTTTTTGATGATAAATGACCTACTTAACCCAGTGGTTAGAGTATTGCTTTCATACGGCGGGAGTCATTGGTTCAAATCCAATAGTAGGTAGAACTTATTAGATACCGGATTCCATGGTATCTAATAAGTTTTTCTACCCATCCTCTTTTTTTCGTTCTATCATCACATCAGATTAATCAAATTAGACTTCATTGTGTGAAATTTGTAGAATCAAGATGTAGTGTGTAGTATATAAAGTATATAATAAAGTATATATAAAGTATATAATAAAATAATAAAGAACTTATATGATAATAACTTATATGATAATAATATAAAAATCTATAATATAGAAATATATAATAAGAATATAAATAATAAGAATATAAATAAAATAATAATATAAAATTAAAATAATATGAATATATTAATATAAATATTAATATAATAATAATATAAGAAAGAACTGTGAATGTATTGACTAAATCACTTTGACAGCTTCTACTCGTGTCCTAGCTCGTCTGAGAGCTAGATTTGCCTCAATTGCTTGTCTCTTACCCTCAGCTCTACTCAAGTTAGCTTCAGCTATTTCAAGAGTTTGTTGAGCTTCTTGTGGATCAATGTCAGTACTAATTTCCGCACCATTTCCTAAAATGGTGATCTGATTATTACTTATTCTAGCAAAACCGCCCATAAGAGCCACCGTTAACCATCGGTCCTTTAGCCGTATTCTCAAAAGACCTATATCTACAGCCGTGGCAATGGGGGCATGATTTGGTAATACCCCAATTTGTCCACTATTAGTAGATAAAAGAATTTCTTTCACTTCGGAATCCCAAATCATTCGATTAGGAGTCATTACACACAGATTTAAGGTCATTTCTTCAATTTGCTCTCCTCTTCTAAGTTCATAGCTTTCGCGGTAGCTTCATCGATGTTACCCACCAAATAAAAGGCCTGCTCGGGAAGACCATCTAATTCTCCGGAAAGGATGAATTGAAACCCCCGAATTGTTTCTGCTAGATCAACATATTTCCCAGGAGAACCAGTAAAGACTTCTGCCACAAAGAAGGGTTGTGATAAAAAACGCTCAATCTTGCGAGCTCTTGCTACAGTTAAACGATCTTCTTCGGATAATTCGTCCAACCCAAGGATAGCTATAATGTCCTGAAGTTCTTTGTAACGTTGTGAAGTTTGCTTAACCCTTTGTGCAGTTTCATAATGTTCCTCGCCAACGATCCGAGGTTGTAACATAGTTGACGTTGAATCCAAGGGATCTACTGCTGGATAAATACCTTTGGCAGCTAAGCCTCTTGATAATACGGTAGTAGCATCTAAATGTGCAAATGTCGTGGCAGGAGCAGGGTCGGTCAAATCATCCGCAGGTACATAAACTGCTTGGATCGATGTTATGGATCCTTCCTTGGTAGAAGTAATTCTTTCTTGCAAAGAACCCATTTCCGTACTAAGGGTAGGTTGATAACCCACTGCAGAAGGCATTCTGCCTAATAAGGCAGAGACTTCAGAACCTGCTTGAACGAAACGAAATATATTGTCAATGAATAGAAGTACGTCTTGCTCATTAAC